AGAAGATGGCATGCCGCCACTCGGACTCGAACCGAGATGCTCTAGCACTGCTTCCTAAGAGCAGCGTGTCTACCGATTTCACCATAGCGGCTTGCTCGAACTCATAATAGCCTATTTATATTCAATCGTCGAGATTGAATAAGTCAATTCACTCAAATAAGTTTTTTTAGTAAAGATTCAAGTAGTTTATATTAGTCAAAAATAGAAAAATAGAATTCTTGCAACTAGAGAATTCTCGCAAAATTTATTTATTTTTTTTTTTCATTTTTTATTTTTATTATAAATTATTTCTGCTTTATCAGATTTCAGAAATTGAAAAAAAAAATAAATAAATTTTCTCAATGAATCTAAAATATTTTGGATTACTCCAAATTGACACTTGTACATAATATCTCAACAATGAAGTTTTTTTATTGATTGGACTGAAAGTTGTAGATATATGATAATGATAAATACATTCCATATAGTAAATAAATGAAGAAGTAAGAAAGTTATCCAAAAATTTTTAACATGAAATCAATTAGTTTCAACAATTCATTAATTTTAACTAAAAATCTTATATCTGCCCTTCCCGAGAAAGATAAAAATTTTTCATTCATTATTGTAAAGGTCGATGGGGAAAATAAGACTCCCCACCACCAAAATATGATTGAAAATTGAAAATATACTAAAAAAAAATACAAGATTTTTGATTTCTTTAGATTTCAGAAAATAGAAGAATTTTTCTTTTAGACATCTTATAAGAATAAGATTAAGAGTCTAGGACTGCCAATTTTATTTTATATTAAGAATTTCTGATTATTCCAATCTTTTAGGACTTAGTTGTTTGTCGTACAAAAAAACTTTTTGAATTCCCGGTAGAAAGAGATTTCCCTAATGACAAAGCTTTTAACGCTGCCCAATATCCTTTCCTTTTCCAAATATTTTTACGAATACGCTTTTTTGATATCGAAGTACGTTTTTTTGGAACTGCCATTTAAAAATGAAGAAGTTACTCATTGTTATAGTTGGATGTGAAAGACATCTATTGTTCAAAACCAATTATTTTTTCTTATTCATTATCTATTTTTATCTAAAAAAGATTCTCTTCATAAAAAAGAAATATAGATATATCTGTGAAAATTTAATCAAAAATGACTCGAAATAACATAAAAAATTTTTGATTCCATACACTATTCGTAAAACCAAAAATTTTTGGTTTGGAACTCTTAATTCTCGTTGTTTATATCTCAAAGTTATATCTTTAGAATCTGCTATGTGATAGAAATCAAACTTAATAAGAACCTAAAAGACCTTTATTTTCGTCATTCTATTCTATACTTTATTTACATGTAATAAAATACCTCAAAGGATTGTAAACTTTTGCCTAAAAAAGTGAGTCTTTTTTTAGTAAAACTTGAGAAAAATACACCTAAATTCAATTTTAAAATTCGAATGAGACTAGTAAGAAATCTGTTAAAGGATCCGTTTTTTTATAAAAAAAGTTCATTTTAGATCTATAATCTTCTAAACTTTACTAATAAATTGTTTTGATTGAAATGGAAAACAATCAATCCCATAATGAATTAGTTAATGAGTTGAAATAAAGTAACTAAAATAAAGAGTTTTTTCATTAGACCGATGACCTTAGTTAATCCTATAATTCATATGAACATCAAGTACTCTTTTTAGCCTAAATTTTTAAGCTTGTTTTATTATTTTTATTAATTATTATTACGATAAATTATCGTAATAATATAAATTTTCCTATTTATTTTTTATTTATATTCTTTTTATATGGCACTTGGTCATATCATTTGACCAATTCTAACTTCTTGTTTTGAATATTTGAACGATTTTGAAAAGACTCAGAATAAATACTAATATAAAATTAAAAATTAAATAAGTTAGTGCATATCTTGATTTTTTAGTGACTTTTTCGAAAGAGGTAAGATCCGGTGAATCGGAAACAATTAATTAAGAATAAAAAACTTTTTTTATGGAACAGACATATCAATATGCGTGGATAATACCTTTTCTTCCACTTCCAGTTCCTATGTTAATAGGGTTGGGACTTCTTCTTTTTCCGACGGCGACAAAAAGTCTTCGTCGTATGTGGGCTTTTCAGAGCGTTTTATTGTTAAGTATAGTTATGATTTTTTCCATGAATCTGTCTATTCAGCAAATAAATAGCAGTTCTGTCTATCAATATGTGTGGTCTTGGATTATCAATAATGATTTTTCTTTAGAATTCGGATACTTAATCGATCCACTTACTTCTATTATGTCAATATTAATCACTACTGTTGGAATTTTGGTTCTTATTTATAGTGATAATTATATGTCTCATGATCATGGATATCTGAGATTTTTTGCTTATATGAGTTTTTTCAGTACTTCCATGTTGGGATTAGTTACTAGTTCAAATTTGATACAAATTTATATTTTTTGGGAATTGGTTGGAATGTGTTCGTATCTATTAATAGGATTTTGGTTCACACGACCTGTTGCAGCAAAGGCT